ATAGAGCAGAGCAAGGATAAAAAATTACACTAAAAAGAGTACTTGATGCTGATATGAATTATAGGATTAACTAAGGTCATAGGTCTAATGAAATAAAAACTCTTGATTTTAGTTAGTTTCTTTCAACTCATTAACTAATTCATTATGGGATTGATTGTTTTCCATTTCAATCAAAACGATTTCTTAGTAAACGTTAGAATATTATAGATCTAAAATGAACTTTTTTTATTGAGAAAGGCTAAAAAACGACTGAGATATTTTTTTATCAAACCACGTATCCTTTAACAGATTTATTAGTAATCTCATTCGAATTTTAAAATTGAATTTAGGTGTATTCCTTTCTCGAGTTTGACTAAAAAAAGACTCAAGTTTTTTATTAGATTAGGCAAAAGTTTACAATCCTTTGAGGGATTTTATTAAATGTAAATAAAGTATAGAATGACGAAAATCAAGGTCTTTTAGGTTCTTTCTTTATTTTATTAAATCATTAAGTTTGATTTCTATGACCTAGCAGATTCTGCAGATTCTAAAGATATAAATTTGAGAGATAAAGAACGAGAACTAAGAGTTCCAAACCAAAAATTTTTGGTTTTAGAATATTGTATGGAATCAAAATTTTGTTATTTCGAGTAATTTTTGATCCCATTTTCACGGATCTTTCACATATCTATATTTCTTTTTTATGAAGAGAATATTATTTCTAGAAAAAATAGATAATGAAAAATAAATAATAATTTGTTTTGAACAATAGATGTCTTTCACATCCAACTATAACAATGATTTTAAAATGGCAGTTCCAAAAAAACGTACTTCTATATCAAAAAAGCGTATTCGTAAAAATATTTGGAAAAGGAAAGGATATTGGGCGGCGTTAAAAGCTTTGTCATTAGGGAAATCTCTTTCTACCGGGAATTCAAAAAGTTTTTTTGTACGACAAACAAATAAGTCCTAAACTATTGGAATAATCGGAATGGATTTGACTCAAAAATTGGCTCAATAATTTGTTAATATAAAATTCACAATTGGCAGTCCCTATTCTAATCAATATGAAATAGACCAGGTTTCCATCTTATAAGATGTCTAAAAAAAAGAATTCTTCTGTTTGCTGAATTCTAAAAAAAAGCAGAATAAAGAAAAAAATAAAAGATTTTTTATTTCTTTGTAGTAGATTTTCACTAAGATTTTTGTGGTGGGGAGTCTTATTTTCCCCATCGACCTTTACAAAAAAGAAAAATTTTTATCTTTCTCGAGAAGGGCAGATATAATATTTTTAGTTCAAATAAATGGATTGTTGAAACTAATGGATTCCATGTTAAAAAATTTTGGATAACTTTCTGATTAATTTATAATTTTTAGTAATTACTATATGGAATGTATTTACCATATATCTCCAATTTTGAGCCCAATCAATAAAAGAACTTCATTGTTGAGATATTATGTACAACTAATGTGTCAATTTGGAGTAATCCAAAATATGGTTATTTTGGATTCATTGAGAAAATTTATTTTTTTTTTATTTATGAAATCAGATAAACGAGAAATAATGAAGTATCAATAAAAGTAAAAAAATGAAAACAGTTTTTTTCTTTTATCGAGAGAATTATCTACTTCCAAAAGTTGGATTTTAGAATAGGATAAACTACGTCAAAGCCCTAAGATAAAAGAGAAATAAACCGGACACCCTAAAAAGAAATGAAACTAATGAACCTTCAAATTGACTTTTGAACTCATTTTTTTTTTATCAATTTGAATCTTTACTAAAAAACTTCTTTGATTGAATTGACTTGTTCAATCTCGACGATTGAATATAAATAGGCTATTATTAGTTCGAGCAAGCCGCTATGGTGAAATCGGTAGACACGCTGCTCTTAGGAAGCAGTGCTAGAGCATCTCGGTTCGAGTCCGAGTGGCGGCATACCATCTTCTAAAACAGACCCAATAGATCCTATAATAAAAATAAATTCAATTCCCGATTTATAATTCTTAATTAATATTAATTTAGGGGATTCCCTCCCTTTTTTCATTTTTATGATATTTTCAACTTTAGAGCATATATTCACTCATATTTCCTTTTCGATTGTTTCAATTGTAATTACAATTAATTTGATAACCTTATTGGGCAATGAAATCATAAAACCATATGATTCGTCAGAAAAGGGGATGATAGTTACTTTTTTATGTCTAACAGGATTATTAATCACTCGTTGGATTTATTCGGGCCATTTCCCACTAAGTGATTTATATGAATCATTAATCTTTCTTTCATGGAGTTTCTCCCTTATTCATATAGTCCCTTATTTCAAAATAAGAAAAAATTATTTAACCACAATAACTGCCTCAAGTACTATTTTTACCCAAGGCTTTGCTACTTCGGGTCTTTTAACTGAAATACGTAAACCCGCAATATTAGTACCTGCTCTACAATCGGAGTGGTTAATAATGCACGTAAGTATGATGATATTGAGCTATGCGGCTCTTCTTTGTGGATCATTATTATCCG